TGATTTATCATTTTTAACGTCTCTAATTCAAAACCGAACATGAAACTTTGGTTTCATTCGGCTCCTTTATGGAAAATGGAGAAATTCCCAGATCCAAATCTAAGACGGGAACGAAATTACAAAAAAAATTTCACCCATAACATCTATGTCAGCTTTTTGTATGAATGCATTCAATTCAAAACAACTTGCTTTCTAGATGATCCCTCTAGAGGAGGGGATTCTAACAATCTTTCTAGTTACTTCGTTCTCTATTTCTATTTGAGAGAATCCTAAGGAAAAATATTTTGTTTCCACCGAGCTAAAAAAAAAAGAAATATGTTGATTGAAGCCTCTAGTAAACTAAAGTCATCATTTAATAGCTATTTTGCTTCTCTCTATAAAAAAATGGAAGATTTAGTTACGATTAGAAACCTATTTTTCTATCTTCATCCATAGATCTCTTACTCATATTCATTCAATTGGAAGTATTGATCCAATTCAAAAAAAATTCATGTTTCGTAATTTCATAATCCAAATTTTCCATTTTTAATTGACCTTTGGATACAAATCACGAGAATGTATAATTTTCCTCAAATTTGTCATTGAGAGGTAAAGGATTAATTCCTTTTAAAAAATAAAGGTTTTGATCGGAATAGTAATCAAACCGGGAGACCCTTTAACTATTAAAGGGTTAATAGAACGAATCACACTTTTACCACTAAACTATACCCGCTACAGTTCGATTATTGTATCGAAATGGAACTTTTGTCGAACACTGAAGAGGACTTAATCAGATTATGAAAAGATAATTAAATAACTAAAAATGAAAAGAAAAAAAGTTCTATTTTTTTCCTGAAGGGGTTTTGATAGATATGGTTCAAGAAAACTGTTAAATTTCTAACTAGAACAGAAAAAAATTGTCCAGTTTCATTTTATTCAAAAAAATAAAATATTATATAATCCAAAAAAGGGCCTGGCGAGGTACGGATCAGGCCAGGCCGCGGGAATAATAAAAGTCCCTTTCGCTTTGGGGCGAAGAAGTATTTCTTTTTTTCTTTCTATTATTCTATAGTTTTATTCTATTTTTATTACTATTTAATAATTATATTTCGATTTTTTATTTATTTTTTTATTATTTTATTAAAATATGAAAATAAAATTCAATTCTTTTTTTAATTAATAATTCAATTATAAATATCGAATTGAATCTTTAGAATCTTTCTTACTTTATCTAAATCTAACTGATTGGAATTTCAGATCAAACTACTACTTTAAATTAAAATGTATTACACAATACAACTTGTCTATTTTGTATATATATATTATTGTTAGAGAAATGTTATTATAGATTATAGAATTCCATTTTTTTTATATTTTCTATTTAATTTATTTTTACATATTTTTATTTCTATTAATTAATAGAAATAAAAATTTGAATATAGATTCTTTATTTTATTTTCTATTTGTTATTTTCTATTATATTATTTATATTTGGATTTGAATATTAGTATTTTTTTTTTTCAATGGGGAGAGATGGCTGAGTGGACGAAAGCGTCGGATTGCTAATCCGTTGTACGACTCATTCGTACCGAGGGTTCGAATCCCTCTCTTTCCGCTTCTGTTGATGACTTACTATATTGATTTCTCTTTCGAATTTTTTAAATTCTTTTGATTTTTTCAAAATAAGATATATTATTATATCAAAATAAAATTTAATTTAAAATAACAAATAGGAAATAATGAATTTTCTAATTAGTTCTAATTAGAAATTAGATAATTAGAAAACAAAATAGATGGAAAATCAAGCAAAGAACCCCTTTTTTATTCTTCGCGTCCAGGATTACGCCCTGTATCATTAGATAGGAATCCGAAAATGAATAGAGAAACAAAGAATATCACTACTGTGTAAACAAAGAGTTTGAGAGTAAGCATTACACAATCTCCAAGATCATTTTTTTTTTTTTTTTTGAAAAAAGAGAATAGATTCTCTATTTTTATACCATATATCCTAATATCCTAATATCTATCCTATTTTTTTTTTGATAATGAAAACTGAAATAGTTTTTAGAAATCAAAATGAATTTTTTGTAATTGTTATAAAAATATATATAAAAATATATAAAATTTTTTATTATCTTATCTATTCAAGAATTTTTTTATACCCACTTTTTGATATTTTGGCGGATCATAATAAGGTTTTTCATTCACAGAAAAAAATAGTTAGATAGTTAGAATGGGAAAACAAAAACAAGGTGATCCGGATTGTGGCTATTCAAGAATTTTCATGTTTGAATCAAGGGTTCATACTGGAAGACTTGTCTGATCTTATCAATTATTAGAATCGGTTTTCTCAAAAAGATCATTTCTTTTTCTAGTACAAGATGAAAGATCTTATCGAAAACTTACAGCAGCTTGCCAAACAAAGGCTAAGAGAAAAAAGAGTAGAGGTATGACTGGCATAAAATCTACGATTGGACTCAAAAAAGCGTAGGCCTCAGGTAATTTGGCTAAGAAAAAACTACTCGAATAAAGGGCAGAATTAAGACAGATCAAACTAAAGATATTTAGCATAACAGAAATTTTGTTTTTTAGATAATTGCATTTTGATTGAGTTATTGATAGAAGTGAAAAATGAAAAAAAAATACAAAAAGATAGACCAAAAATCCTTAAATCCTTCTTTTTTTTTTTTTCTGAACTTACTTACTCAACCAAAAAACCTTCCATTCTCAAATCTCAAAGGAGAATAGAAGAAATTCTACTTTCATCCAATATCTTAATGGAATTATATGTAATGATCAATAAATTAAGTTGAATTCGATATCTTCGTGTGTCAAAATACTAATAACAGAGTCTAATTGATTCTTTAGATATTTTGGCTGGAATTGACGAACAATTGATAACAATATTAGTGTTTATTAGTGTCGAATAGAAATAAAAGTGGGGCGTGGCCAAGTGGTAAGGCATCGGGTTTTGGTCCCGCTATTCGGAGGTTCGAATCCTTCCGTCCCAGTGCATATGTATTTATAGTAAATATTTACTAGTAAATAATGTAGATTGTTTCTAAAGTGTAATATTGGATAGAATTGGATTCTTTCGGTCTAACCAAAAGAAATCTTATGACACGTAGATACAACTAAATCTGTTGGAGATTTAGGCAAGGGGTTATAGGGTTATAGATTACATATTTGAATTTGAATTAAAAAGAAAAAAAATATCATATATCCATCTTCTCATATTCATATAGAATATAGATTGGATTTTTCCAATCTATTATTTATTTAATTTCTTAGTGTTTAAAATTAATAATTTATTAAATTAAGAAATTAATGATTGAGTTCAAAAAGAAACATGGATTTATCTTTCTTAGGAATGATCAAATGTCGTCTTTATTGTAGTCGTCTTTATTGTAATTGTTTGTAAAAAAATTGGAATTTTTTGCATTTTAAATCGAAATTGAAATCATAATTAGAAATTCCTTCTATATTTATACTATATTTTTATTTTTTTTTATTTATAGAATATTAATTTAAATTGAATATGAATATATAAAATAAGAAAATCGAAATAATATTAAATAAAAAAGAAAAAAAAAATATATAGAATTTATAATGAAATATTCAAATTAAATAAATATTAATAATATAAATAATTATTTAATATAATATATAAAAATATATAAAATTATAATAATAAATAATAATAAATATTTAAATTATTTAAAAAAATAACTAATAATAACTTAAGATAGATTCGATATCGATGTACCGACTGTCTTGACTGAACCAATGACTATTCATGATTCCATAATTGAATCAACCGCATAGCGGTTCCAAATTCGAGGAATGTTATGGTAAAACTTCGTTTGAAACGATGTGGTAAAAAGCAACGTGCGACTTGAAGGACATAATCCGTTGTGGATTTTTATATCCATCATTCTATTTGTATAATAAAGAATGCTCTTGACTCGACATCCTTTGTTCCACTCGAACCCAACATTTATTGTTGGGGTGTAATGGAAATAGTACATGATGGAGCTCGAGTAGAAAGTATTGATTCATTTCTCAAGGGAGAAGGGTCTAGGGTTAGTGTTAATCAATAAGTTGGAACAACTTCGTAAGTATATCTTTGACAGAGAAATCGAAAGGATCCAAATCAATCAAGTTTCAAATCCCAAAGGAAATTTTGTTGGAATTGATAAAAAAACCTTTTCGATAAAAAAAATTATATATCGTGTGGGAATCCGCCACTCGTATGATTCTATTCTTTGATAGCAAGAAATATTGATAGAAAGAAATAACAAAAAAGGTATGTTGCTGCCGTTTTTGTTTTTGAAAGGATTAAAAATCAACGAAGTAATGTCTAAACCCAATGATTCAAAACAAAGATAAAGGATTTCGGAACAAGGAAACACCCTTTGTATTTTAATTGTCACACCAATTGGATTTTGGTCCGAATGCAGAATTCAAATCGATTCGAAATGAGACATATTCCATTGTAAATTTGAAATCAAAGGGTATTTGAGACTGCTCAATAAACGAAATGCAAAAGGATTTTCTTTTGGACTATTTAAGAGTTATTCAACTTGAGTTATGAGTATACAAATGATTTTTTTTATAGGAAAGAAGAAAAGGACTTAATTCTTAGTCTAAGTCATTTGATGATTTTAGGGACTTATTGCCGTTATAATTTCTATATACATAACTTTGAATCATTTTTCTCGAGCCGTACGAGGAGAAAACTTCCTATACGTTTCTAGGGGGGGTTCTTATTGATCTAATCTATCCCAATGAGCCGTCTATCGAATCGTTGCAATTGATGTTCGGTCCCGAAGAGAGGGAAGAGATCTGCGGAAAGTGGGTTTTTATGATCCAATAAAGAATCAAACTTATTTAAATGTTCCTGCTATTCTATATTTTCTTGAAAAAGGAGCTCAACCTACAGAAACCGTTTATGATATTTTAAGGAGGGCAGGAGTTTTGAAAGAATTTCGACTTAATCAAAATCAAACGAAGTTCAATTA